TTTCTCCTCAGGCGGAAGTGCCAAATCATTTGACTCTTCACCCAGTCCAATATAAAGGACTGGTCAATCAAATAATAGATAGTAAATGGGTCAGTTTGAAAATAAATGAATTGCTAGTCGTAGAGTATTATTCTCGTCAAACTTAATTAAACCTAAACTCAAATAAAATAGCAGAGGTTTGGGCAATTTTCTTCCCTTTTATCAAATTAAATTAACCTAAGGTTAAGTAAGAAAAATACGGGTTTGATTCTGATTTTATCTCATTTATGTATCATAGCCCGAGGGGCTATTTTCATATTCTTTCCGGTATTCTTCCTAGTCGCGGAATTAGGAATAGAGAATCTATATCAATGAAAGGTTTAACTGGTGGAATAAAGGTCTCCATTGCTATTTGATCCGGTATTTTTAATAAATAATAAAATGGATCTATTAAGTGAAGGTGCGGAAAGAGAGGGATTCGAACCCTCGGTAAACAAAAGCCTACATAGCAGTTCCAATGCTACGCCTTGAACCGCTCGGCCATCTCTCCTACATAATGATTATGAATCAAAAACCAAGTGAATAGTGAGTTCTTCATATTTCATTCTAGATTATTGGATTGGATAAGTATGACCAATCCATTTTAACTATATATTTGAACTATATATTACAAAATATTATAAATAAAAATAGAAAATTTTTCATCAAAGTAAAGAAAGATCTTTCGAGGCCTCAAGACAATTATTTTTTACGAAATTTTTTTATTTGTAATTTTGAAAATGAAAAGGGGTTTGTGTTTGCAAAAACGACTCCTACTAGAAATTCGATTCGAATCCATTAAATCAATGAATTAGAACGAATCAACTGATTAATAGGTCTAGATTTTTTAGACTAGGGTTAATGGATACCTTTCTATCATAATTCTATATAGACTACGATTCCATACCTTACAAATTCTCAAATTTCTTTCCGACTTTAGAATTCTCAACAACAAACCCCTTCCCTCACCCCTCTATTCTAGATTGATAAAACATTTTGTATAGTGGATTGTATACCTGCTATGTACATAACATAAAAAAGAGGTGGTTATTCTATTTTCATCATAGAATGATTTTTTCCTCTTTGTATCATAATTCAATACAAATTTCTCGAGTTATTTGAATCTGTAACTTCAACGAAATCGGAATAGTTCGCTTCGTTGGTATACTACTACATTAGGATGAAATCGAACCGGGTTGGACCTTTTCTTATTGATTCCTATAAAAAAGGAACAATTGGAATAAAAAGCCCATAATCTTTTTTTTTCAAATCAATCTATTTTTATGTTATTTCGTACTGTACAATTCTTTTCTTTGTGGGATCATTTTCCCCCGAGAGGGAATGAGAAGAATTATAAAATGGATTGCTAGCTATGCCTAGATCGCGGATAAATGGAAATTTTATTGATAAGACCTTTTCAATTGTAGCCAATATCTTATTGCAAATAATTCCGACAACTTCAGGAGAAAAGGAGGCATTTACCTATTACAGAGATGGTGTGATTTGATTCTTTTTTTTCTCTTGGTCTTACGAGAAAGACATGTGATTCGGAAAAATTTTTGAAATAAATCTACGCTTGTTGAAGGTGAAGTTTGGAAATAGAACAATTCCTTCTGTCGTGTATCCTCGATTAATGCAACCTCAGATGCTATGTTTCAATCTTAGATTCTAGTATTGAGCGAAAGGTTATATCTAGAGGTTCTGTATTATGGGGCAATCCTACTCCACTACACTAGTACCAACGGACAGCATAAGGGAAGAAGCACTACACCTAGGAATCAACAACACGAAAACCTTGTTAGAAATGACCCCTTTCCTTATTGGGCTCGGGACTAAAAGAATGGTTGGGACAACAAACATCCATCTCGTTCGTACTTTGGATACCAATATAACCATCGAAGGTTGTTTGAAGTGACTAATTCCTGGAAATTAGGAGGCGTTGAAAACAAAGAAATTGCTCGAGTTCTCATTTCTATCTAGTTATCTAGTCTCAACACCCTTGATATTAAGAAAAGATCTCTTGCAGGAAGGTTGGCTAGAGATTTCTTGTAAAAACACTAGCCCTGCTCAGTCCATAATGAGAATATTTTCATCTTTTTGATTTCATGTATATTCTCCTTATGTACATAAGGGAGGAGCCGTATGAGGTGAAAATCTCACGTACGGTTTTGGAACGGAGATTCTTTTAATTGAATGGCGACCGTAACGGATGTCAGCTCAATCCGAAGGAAATTATGCAGAAGCTTTACAGAATTATTATGAAGCTATGCGACTAGAAATTGATCCTTATGATCGAAGTTATATACTCTATAATATAGGTCTTATCCATACAAGTAATGGAGAACATACGAAAGCTTTGGAATATTATTTTCGAGCACTAGAACGAAATCCATTCTTACCACAAGCTTTTAATAATATGGCCGTGATCTGTCATTACGTGCGACTATCTTCACTATAGAAGTAAAAAAAGAAAAACAAAAAA